TAAAAAAGGATCTTGCAGACGAAAGCAAAGAGGTACTCTTTTTTTATTATTTATTTAATTTTAATTTATATATTTATATATATTTATTATTACTTTCTATTTACTATTTATTAATTCTATAATTTTTTTATATAAGAAATTCATTGCTATATAATTTATAGTTTATAGTTTATATAATATATAATATTCTTGGGGCATTAGGTGGTTATATATCTAAATTTATATTCATTGGAATAGTGGAGTTGAGATATCGCTTTCGAGCCCTTACTTTACCTAAATGAAATCACTGATTTTTATTTTCTATATTTTTTTTTTTCTATTTTTCTATGTCTCTATAATTAGATATCTATATAATAATTATATACTGAATAATAAAGAGGTATAAAGAGAGGGCCCTTTTCAAGCCTTACTGTTTTTGTGTAATATAATCTAGTAATTATCCTTTTTCTTTCAATTTGGGGAGATGGCTGAGTGGACTAAAGCGTCGGATTGCTAATCCGTTGTACGGGTTTTTCGTACCGAGGGTTCGAATCCCTCTCTTTCCGCTTTAGTCAATGACTTGGTATTTTTTCTTTATCTTTCAATTTCTCTTTCAACGAGTCTTTTTTTTTATTTCATTTTAATTAATAGTTAAAAATGTGGAATAAATAAAATCCTAAGAACATTTTAAAATCAAGCAAGGAAAACAGAAACTTTATTGTTATTTTTTATTCTTCACGTCCAGGATTCCGTCCTGGATCATTAGATAGGAATCCGAAGATAAAGAGAGAAACAAAGAATACCACTACTGTGTAAACAAATAGTTTAAGAGTAAGCATTACACAATCTCCAAGATCATTTTTTTTGGAAAAAAAAGATAATAGATTCTCCATTTTTATACCACATACCTTATTTTGACACCACGAAATTATTTTTCTAAATCTATAGAAATAAAAAAGAATTTTCAGAAATTCATTTGTAATAAGAGTCAAGTCTTTCATTACCAAAAGCTTTTTCATACCCGCAATTAGATATTGCGGAGGAATCTACTAGGTTCTTTCACTGCAAAAAAGGGTCCGAATGAGGAACTGGGGGGAGCCCAGACTTATTGTGGCGATCCAAGAATTTCATTATTTGAATCGAAGGGTTATACTATAAGACTTATCTGATCTTATGAATTGTTAGAATTTTTTTTTTAAGAATAAATCATGAATTTTTCTAGGACCGTATTAAAGATCTCATCGAAAACTTACAGCAGCTTGCCAAACAAAAGCTAAGAGAAAAAAGAGCAAAGGTATTACTGGCATAAAATCTACGATTGGATTCAAAAAAGCATAAGCCTCGGGCAATTTTGAGAAGAAAAAACTACTTGAAGAAAGAGCAGAATTAAGACAAATACAGATCAAACTAAAGATATTAAGCATAACAAACATTTTTTTCTTTGTTCTTGAAGATAATTGTATTTATTTTGATTGAGTTATTAATATGATGAGTTCTTAATTTGAGTTATTATAATCTTATTTTTTTTTTGAATTAACCCAATCAAAAATCCTTCAATTCTCAAATCAAAAGAGAATAGACAAAACCATACTTTCATACAATATCTTAATTGAATTGTATGTAATGATCAATAAATGTCGTTTAATTCTCTATCTAAATGTCTCAAAATCCTAGCAACACTCTAATCTATTCTATATAGATTTGGACTAGAATTGACGAAGAACTACTATCAATATTAGTCTTTATTAATGTCGAATAGAAATCAAAAATGGGGCGTGGCCAAGTGGTAAGGCAACGGGTTTTGGTCCCGGTATTCGGAGGTTCGAATCCTTCCGTCCCAGAGCATACCTATTATATTATATATATCATATCAGAATATAGATTTTCTATTTTATATCAGAATAAAAGAAAGATTGCCCTTTTTTAAACAACCTTATTTTTTTTTTTTAAGAGTGGAATAAGATTGGTTATAATCTGATTTTGCTTTCCTATAATGATTGATTCTTATATGAATTATATCTTTTTCAAAAATAAAAAATCGAATCGTGTTCAAATAACACACAGATGTAATTGAATCTATTTGTATACAGGTAAGAGGTAAGATGAGAGCATAGATTAAATCATATTTCTATTTAATAAGTTAGTTCTTCATAAAATAAAAAAAAAATACGAGCCATGATTTAATCTGTACTTATTTTAATTTACATTTATACAAAATAGTAATAGTCTGGAACACTCTAATAGGATTCTTTTTTTATTTAGGATTCATCATCTTCATAGAATTGACGCAGTAGATAGTAGTTAAACGTCAATGTAAAATACCAATTTCAATATATGCGGCTGTCTGAATTTCATTAAAAAAAAATCAAGTTACATACGTAACATATGTCTTTTCTTTGAACCCCGTTTTTAAGTATTTTGTGTTTTCTTTTATGAAAAATTGTAAATATATGATATGTACCAATTGAGACAAAGTGTATTCATACATCTTAGTCGCTTTTCCTTAGGAAATAATTGCAGCCGGATTATTGACTCCAAGTCAAATAAACTACGCAGAAAGGAAGCGAAGGCTTATATATATATATGTATTGTTATCGTTCTATTTCTTCAATTTCATTGATTCATTGAAAACTTTATTTTATTTCAATTGAGTTTTGTGACAATAGATTTGTTATCCCTAAATTTTAAATATTTAACTTTACCCTTTAACATAGAATGTTTCTAATTACTTTCAAAGATATTTGTTTAGTCTACCTGATAGGTATGGGGATCCTCTTTTAATTATGATTTATCAAAAAGAATAACAACCCCTCTATTCTATCAGTCTTTATCCACCACCTCGTGAAAAACAAAAAGAATTTACATTTTTTTTTATGGTTTAATCCGAATATGAATTTTTCTCTATTATTATCAAAATGCGATTTTTACTGTAAAGCCTTATTCAAATAATGTAATGATAGTGAAATAGGAAATTTTTCAATCAATTAAATATTTTTAATAATGTCTTATGAGTCCTTGGTACTGGAAGAAGTGTGAAATTGGTGAATCTATTTTAGCAAGTCACCTCAAGATGCAGATTAAAAAAAACTTATTTGTGTTATTTATTAGTTCAATTTTTTTATATTCTAATATTTAGATTATAATTCTAAAGAAAAAATAAAATAATATATTAAAAAAATATTTATTATATTTCTATATATTATATATTATTTATTATATATATTATATGGGGTTAAATTTAATTCGTGCTGATACTTCTTGAGAAATTACCCATTCATAAAAGTATGGATTACTATGTATCGAACGAACCAATGATTATTCATGAGTCCATAATGGAATCAATTACATACTGTTTACAGCAACCTACTAGGAAATGTTATGGTAAAACTTCGTTTAAAACGATGTGGTAAAAAGCAACGTGCGACTTGAGGGATATGGTCGTCTGTGGATTCTTACATCCATCATTTTCTTTTTATATTAATTAGATAGGAATGAGGGTGCTCTTGGCTCGACATCGTTTGTTCTGTTTCACTAGAACCCTCCTTTTTGAGGTCGGGGGTTGGGATGAAAATAGTACATGATCTTAATGGAGCTCGAGTAAAAAAAAGTATTGATTCATTTTTTAAGGGAACGGATCTAGGGTTAGTGTTAATTAATAAGTTGAAACAGCTTCGTAAGTATATTTTCCATATAAAAATCGAAAGGATCCAATTTTCAAATTTATAAGTAAAACTCTTTTTTTCAAATTTATAAGTAAAACTCTTTCGATTAAAAGTGTATCGCGCAGGAATCAAATCGACCATTTGTATGATTTTTTGATAAAAAGAAATCACAAAAAGGGTATGTTGCTGACGTTTTTTGAAACGATTAAAAATCACCGAAGTAATGTCTAAACCCAATGATTCAAAGAAACGATAAAGAATCCTGGAACAAGGAAATACCACTTTCAGTTGTCTCAATAAATAGATTCTAATTAAGAATCAAAATAGATTCTAAAGACAAAAAAAGGTGCGTGGTTAGAGATCGCTCAATAAACGAAATACCGAAAGTAAAGGGTTTCCTTGGGTTATTAGCGAGTTATCCAACTTGAGTTATGAGGATGCGAATACAAATGATTTTATTTTCTTTTTCGGATAAGAATAAGGAATAATAAAAAGTACTTAACTCATATTTAATTGATTTGATTATTTTATGGATCCATTTGACATTACTAATTAAAAATTTAAAATTCGATCCGTAGACATAATTTCGAATTTTCTTGAGCCGTATGAGGAGAAAACCTCTTATACGTTTCTAGGGGGGGTATTATTCATCTACATCTATCCCAATGGGTGGTTTATCGAATCGTTGCAATTGATGCTCGATGCCGAAGAGAAGGAAGAGCTCTTCGGAAAGTGGGCTTTTATGATCCGCTAAAGAATCAAACCTATTTAAATGTTCCTGCTATTCTATATTTCCTTGAAAGGGGCGCTCAACCTACGGGAACTGTTCATGATATTTCGAAGAAGGCGGGAGTTTTTATGGAACTTTGCCTTAATCAACAGATTAAATTCAATTAATGAATAGAACAAAAGAGGGGGCTTATATAACTTTGTATAACCTTTTATATACTACCGCCCCCCCCCTCTTTTGTTCTATTCATACCTATTTATTATTACTACCAAAAAATGTCTACTACTAAAAAATGTCGTCTTCTATAACGACAAAAATTAATTTTTATTTTAGTGATAGAAATTCATTTAATTTAAGACAGATGAAAAAAAGATCAAATGAATAACCGAAGTAGTTGGATTTCTAAATCCAAAATATTTACATTATTGCTAATTCAATACTAGTTGGTTTTTAGTTGAAACTTTCACTTTTTTTATGTTATGAACAAGTAAATAAAAAAAAACAAATGGGATTTAAGATTTATTTTTTTTTTTACTTATATGGATTAAGTAAACCCAAGCATTGCGATACTTTGCTACGAATATTGATTCTTACGCTTACATCCTTTTGTATCCATGTTTATTATCCATATATAATTAGTGCCAATTCAATACAAGTCATTAGTTTTTTCTTTATTTGTATAATTTATATTTTATTATATTAATTTAAAATTCAATATTTAATTTTTTTTTTTATTTTAATTTATGGTTCTCCACATTGTGTTCTTTTCTTAAGATTTACATTCATATTGACAACAGTGTATCAAACAAATATAATCCGATCATGAATAAATGTATCTATTTCCCTCTGTTCCATCTATGGACTTGGTTTTTTTATTTTACTTTATTTAAACGATGGATTCGTCGGATTTGCTGGGATACGAGAAGCCTTTATTTATTTATTATTTATTTATTTTATTGAAAAAAAAAACGGATAAGATAATAATGGATAAGATAAGATACGAACTAAATCCGTGGTAGTACATCAATTTTGACTTAATCCATATCCGTATCCGTATCTTAATCTAGATTTTTAGAAGTCAGTGTATTTGCATCTAATATGTTCATTATTTTTTTTATGTTCAGAATCAATTAGCAATATTTTTGCTATTTTACTATTTGGATTTCGGTGTGCAATTAAATCTAATTTTTTATTCCGATTGGATCTACACATTTTTTTTGGGGGGGGGGGGGTTGCTAACTCAACGGTAGAGTACTCGGCTTTTAAGTGCGACTGGCAATTTTTACACATTTGTATGAAGCAACGTCTTCGTCGATACTATCTCTAGAGCTTGTAAGACCGCGACTGATCCTCAAAGGAATGAATGGAAAAAGCAGCATGTCGTATCAATGTGGAATTCTGAGAATATTTTATTCTTAGCGGATCGGTTCAAAACTTTGTTTAAATTCTTGACGAAAAAAATAAAATGAAATTTTGGGTTAAGTGAATAAATGGATAGAGCCCTATGGCTCCAATTATAGGTAAACAAAAAAAAAAAGAAACGAGCTTCTGTTCTTAATTTGAACGATTACCCGATCTAATTAAACGTTAAAAATAGATTAGTCCTTGATGCGGGAAATGCTTTTCCCATAAGTGGATCATCGATTTATTTTTAAATCCTAATTATTAGTAGCTATTCTCCATTAGAGTGTGGGGGTAAATGTGTAGAAAAAGCAGTCTATTGATAAAGATAAAAATCCTTTTTTCCAAAATCAAAAGAGCGATTGGGTTGAACAAATAAAGGATTTCTAACCATCTTGTTATCCTCGAATGAACATAAACCAATTAAATTAGATGGAAAAGGAGAGGCTAAAGAGTCCGTCGATCAGTCTTATCTGGTTCCGGGGTATATATCTATTTATTTCTTACTATAATATCCTGTTTTGACTGTATCGTACTATGTGTCATTTAATAACCCAAAAGAAATCCCTTATCCCCATCTAATTTTAAATGGAGGAATTTCAAGGATATTTAGAACTCGATAGATTTCGGCAACATGACTTCCTATACCCACTTATCTTTCGGGAATATAGTTATGCACTTGCTCATGGTTTAAATAGATACATGTTGTTGGAAAATATAGGTTATGATAATAAATCTAGTTTACTGATTGTAAAACGCTTAATTACTACAATGTGTCAACAGAATTATTTGATAATTTCTGCTAATGATTCTAAACAAAATCCATTTTTTGGGTACAACAAGAATTTGCATTCTAAAATTCTATCAGAAGGATTTGCAATCATTGTGGAAATTCCATTTTATCTACGATTAATATCTTATTTAGAAGGGGCAGAAATCGTAAGATTTTACAATTTACGATCCATTCATTCAATATTTCCCTTTTTAGAGGAAAAGTTCCCACATTTAAATTATTCGGCGGATATACTAATACCCTACCCTGCCCATCTGGAAATATTGGTTCAAACCCTTCGTTACCGGGTGAAAGATGCTTCTTATTTGCATTTATTGCGGTTCTTTCTTCATGAGTATTCTAATTGTAACAGTCTTATTATTACAAATAAATATATTTCCATTTTTTCAAAAAGTAATCCGAGATTCTTTTTATTCCTATATAATTCTTATATATGTGAATACGAATCCATCTTCCTTTTTCTCCGTAACCAATCTTCTCATTTACGATTAACATCTTCTGGAGTCCTTTTTGAACGACTCTGTTTATATAGAAAAATAGAACATTTTGCCGAAGTCTTTGCTAATGATTTTCCGGTCATCCCATGCTTTTTCAAGGATCCTTTCATGCATTATGTTAGATATCAAGGAAAATCAATTCTGGCTTCCAAAGACACACCTCTTCTAATGAATAAATGGAAATCTTACCTTGTCAATTTATGGCAATGTCATTTTGATGTATGGTCTCACGCGGCAAGTATCCGTATAAACCAATTATCCAAGCATTCCCTCGATTTTTTGAGTTACTTTTCAAGTGTTCGACGAAATCCTGCAGTGGTGCGGAATCAAATGCTAGAAAATTCATTTCCACTAAATAATGCTCCCAATAAACTCGATACAATAGTTCCAATTATTCCTCTGATTGGATCATTGGCTAAAGCGAAATTTTGTAACGCA